CTAATAAATCATTTAATGAAAGTAGATTATTTTTCCATTCATTTCACAGCTATAATATCTCTTCCCGAACCAAACATGAATCTTTCGATTCATTTGGCTCTCACGCTCAATTGTTTCTTTTATCTTTTCTTTGATTGATGGGCATTCCCATATCTTTGAATGGAATGAGCCTATCCTCTCTTTTCTGTTCATATTCAAAGATATCGAAACTGATCTCAGAATCTTAGGAGGACTCTTCAGACCAGACAAAAAATAAAAAATTGTCAGCAAAGTTGTTTCTTTATTTGTTCTTTATTTACAACTTATTTCCAAAAAGAAAAAAAAGATTTTAAAGAAGAAAGAATTCTATTCTTTCTTCTTTATATGCTATGAGAAATTAGATCAAAATTCTAATAGAATAGAAATAGAATTGAATATAATTCTGAACTTCATTACTTCATTCTCATTATTATTAGAATGAGATTTCGATTTTTTTCATCCAAAAAATTCTCTTTTTTATACAAATACAATACATAGGTCGTCGATTCGGCAGTGGATAAAAAAGGGGGGGAAGATACCCATCTTTCCAGTTAATTGTTCAAATAATTTTATCCATATGAGTGTTCTACATCGGATAAATTCCCAATTATTCCTTTTTTCTTTTTATCATTTTTAAACCATTTTGGTACTAACGTAGCGGTAGAAAGAGTACCATGCTATGCTGTGCCTGGACTTCAAACAATTTATCTTTAACCATGTAAAAGACCTCAACATTATTGGTTGATAGAGAATCAAAGTTCATTTACCAATTAGTCACGAAATGCTATGGTTCTTACATATGATTTCTGAATGAAATCCAATTCCGAAGTAATTCGTCGAGATTGTGCACCCTTTGTTCCTATTTCTGCTATAAATAATAATACATAAATAGAAAGAAAGTGCAGCCGGTGAAATCCAACCTATTCTTGAAATACACAACTCGCACACACTCCCTTTCCAAAAAAAATCAATACACCCAGCACTACGCTTAGATTTATTGGATTTGTTGCTAAAATATCGGTATTAAACTCGAAACTCCCAGCGGATGGCCAGTGCCCCGCGGAAACAAAAGAATCGGTTATATTTTTCATATGCTTTCCCCTTATAGATAGGACTAACAAAGAACAGAGTTCTTTTTGTATCACTCCGCTTATTATTAATTTGAGAATTCTCAAATTTCTTAGTTATGGTTATGTTTTTATTCTTATTTCTTTTTTTTTTTTTACATTTTTATTCTACGATAAAATGAAACATTAAACAAAAGGATTTGCAAATAAAAGAGCTAATGCCACGACCAGTCCATAAATTGTTAAAGCTTCCATAAAAGCCAGACTAAGCAATAAAGTACCTCGTATTTTACCCTCTGCTTCTGGTTGTCTCGCAATACCTTCTACAGCTTGGCCCGCAGCAGTACCTTGACCAACCCCAGGTCCGATAGAAGCAAGCCCTACAGCCAATCCAGCAGCAATAACGGAAGCGGCAGAAATAAGTGGATTCATGGTAAGTTCCTCGCACCAAAAAGAGAAATGGTTAATGATACAACCAACCAATGAATTAGTACTTAATCTACTTCTTTTTCTACTTCTACTTTTACTATTTACTTTACTACACTTATTTTTCCTTTTTTGATCTTTATCACTAAAATCTATCGGGTCGAAGTAGCTAAAAACTCCAAATGGAATTCAGAATATTACTGAATTTTCAGAACTACTTCGATATGCCGTTTTTCCTTTCTACCTTATGTAAATAGATATGTATACGGTTTTAGTCATTGCATTTCCTTGTTTATAAGCTATTCTATTCTTTCTCTTTCATTCAATTCACAATCACAGACAAAATAGAAAAAGGACTGATATGGGAATCCATCTAAATGCAGTGGCTAGAAACAAAGAGATAGGGGTAATTACTATCTAACTAGTAAATAACATATACTTTTATTCTTCCATAACGTAAATCACCTGCACTTTTTCTTCTATGAAATCGTATTCTGTAACCATTCTTCAAAACATACACAAGGATTGATACTCATAGGCATTACATATACATATATGTAGTAGGATCCCCAACCCTTCTTTCTCTTCCAAATCCTGCAATATCATCTATCTTTCTTCATATATACATACATGTAGCTATTTGTATTTTCTTCTCCAACCCAGTTGAACCCCCCGCATTGCTTAAATTGGGATAAGCTTCAAAAAAGACTATTTCGAAAGTTAGTCAATGATGACCCTCCATGGATTCACCTATATAAGCCGCAGCCAGAGTTGCAAAAATAAGAGCTTGAATACCACTTGTAAATAATCCAAGAAACATGACAGGTATAGGAACTACTGAAGGCACTAAAGAAACAAGAACAACAACCACTAATTCATCAGCCAATATATTCCCGAAAAGTCGAAAACTAAGAGATAAAGGTTTTGTGAAATCTTCTAAAATATTAATTGGTAAAAGTATTGGAGTTGGTTGAATGTATTTCCCGAAATATCCCAATCCTTTTTTGCTAAGACCCGCATAGAAATATGCCACTGACGTGGGTAAAGCTAAAGCAACAGTAGTATTTATATCATTCGTGGGCGCAGCTAACTCCCCATGAGGTAACTTTATGATTTTCCAAGGTAAAAGAGCACCTGACCAGTTAGAAACAAAAATAAATAGGAACATCGTTCCAATAAATGGAACCCAAGGACCATACTCCTCTCCAATCTGAGTTTTGCTCAAGTCTTGAATAAATTCAAGGACATATTCGAAGAAATTCTGACCGTCGGTCGGAATGGTTTGTGGATTCCGAACAGCTATGATGACTGAACCTAATAAGATAGCAATTACAACCCAAGAAGTGATAAGTACTTGGGCATGAATTTGTAAACCTCCTATTTGCCAATATAAATGTTGGCCTACTTCTACACCTGATATATCGTATAACCCTTTAAGTGTTTTAATGGAACATGGTATAACATTCATATTGTCCTCTAACAGAAATCGAACTTCAAAAAAGTAATTATTTTGATTCAACCATCTCTTTCTCAATTAATCTATGTTCATTCATGAATTGAAGTTATGAATCGTATATTTCGGATACCGAGAAATCACATAAAAAAATACCAATCATTTGATCTTTTCAATATTCAAAAGATAGTTCAAACTCCAAAAGATGCAAACCAAAATAGTAACAATCAAAGAGAGTTCACCAAAAACAAACTAATCTTCTTCTTCTTAATGATAAGATTAATGATAAGATTAATGATAAGATAATCAACCATTTTTTATATAACTAGAACGGCCCTCACAAATTGCAGATACTAATTTGGTAAGAATCAATCGAATCGAAGCTATAGCATCATCGTTGGCCGGAATAGAAATATCTGCAAGATCTGGGTCACAATTTGTATCGATTAAACAAATCGTCGGAATACCCAAAATGACACATTCTCGAAGAACCGTATATTCTTCTTGCTGATCAACGATAATTACAATATCGGGCAATCCCGTCATATATTTGATCCCACCCAGATATGTTTGCAAGGTAGATAACTTTCTCTTCAACATTGCTGCATCTCCTTTGGGGAGACGATTGAGTTTCCCCATCTTTTGTTCTGCTCTTAAGTCCCGGAACTTCTGAAGTCTTGTTTCTGTAGTAGACCAATTCGTTAACATACCACCAAGCCATTTTTTATTAACATAATGACATCGAGCCCTTATTGCTGCTGATGCTACTAAATCCGCTGCTTTCTTTTTGGTGCCAACGATTAAGAATTTTTTTCCCCTGCTTGCTGCATCAAAAACTAAATTGCAGGCTTCTGATAAAAAACGAGCAGTTATAGTAAGATTTGTAATATGAATACCTTTACGCTTTGCAGAGATGTAAGGAGCCATTCTAGGATTCCATTTATTAGTACCATGACCAAAATGAACTCCTGCTTCCAGCATTTCTTCCAAATTGATGTTCCAATATCGTCTTCCCATTTTCCCACACTTTCTCTTTTTATTTTTTCTTTTTCAAAGAGATTCAGTACCTTGTGAAATAAATAATTGTTCCGACGGAACCTTCTACCAGGATGGACCATTGATCTACGACCCAAACCATGAATTTAATTCTTTATTATTTTTTATTTCATTGATTACGAAATCCATAATCGGACCAGAGAGTGAAAGTAAAAAGAATGAACCTCTTGTTAGGAATTAGTAAATTCCATTACGTAAATGATTGGTCTGATGTCTCATGGAAAGTGTTTGGGGCACAAGAACAAAATAATTCTCTATGGTGTAACAAGATATCTCTCATTTCCAACTCGAATAGATTCTTCCTTTTGATTTTCAAATGAATGTTTTTGTCTTGCTTTGAACGATGTACTAATTTCTTGAATCCGGTACCAACCGGTATAATCCCCCCCAGAACAACGTTCTCTTTCAGGCCTTTCAACCAATCAATACGACCTCGTAGAGCAGCTTTTGCTAAAACTCGAGCAGTTTCTTGAAAACTCGCTTCGGATATGAAACTTTGAGTATTCAGAGATGATTTCGTTATTCCCAATAAGATTGCCCGATAACAGATCGCTTCGTCCAAAACGCGCCCTGCTCGCTCTGCTCGCAACAATCCAATAAATTCCCCAGGTAAAAAAACATTAGACATTCCATCTTCTGAAACCAAAACTCTTGATGTTACTTGACGTACAATAATCTCTATATGTCTATTATGGATCTGTACCCCCTGGGATCGATAAACCTTTTGGATCTTATTAACCAAAGAGATACGACTTTGGGCTATGGTTAGTTCAGCTCCAATCAAGAATCTCCAGGGGATCCCAAGAATCCTTCGGATACGTTCGTCCCAACCTTGAACTCTTCTTTCGAGGTTCATCGATATTGAATCAATTGAACGAACTTCTAAGATTTGTTCCACTTTTGGAAGACCTTGCGTTATGTCACCAGATCTCGATTTTTCATATATAAATGTAATTAATGTATCTCCTTCATAAAAGGTTTCCCCATAATGGCCATGAACAGTTGCTCCTGGAGTGACCAAATAGGGCTTAGCTGATCTTATAACTAAAGAGTCAACATGAACAATTAAAATTTGACCAGATTTTTTTATGCGTAATCCGTATTTAAATAGACATACATTTTCACAAAGGAATTGTCCAAGGCTAATTATTGTCCATGCCTCTTCACAAGAATCGTGATGGAGAAAACACCAATTCAAATGGAATGAATTACAAATGATGTTACTGCATGGATCGGGATTATAAATCCTACTATTTTCATCTAGGAAACAGTATTGAAATGGAAGTACTTGAAGCACTTGGAAAGTCTGTTGAAAATTCTCAAGTAAAAAATCTTTCTTTAAAAAGACTTGATTATAAGTTCTTAAATAGTAAGATGAACAAAAATCTACTATTTTAGGCACAATAGTACCTAAAGGACCCAACAAATCCCTAATTGGAGTCATGGGATCCGATTCTTTTGTCGCATTATTATATCTCGAAGTATTGAAGGGGCCAATTCGAGAACAATTGGATGATGACAAAATTAGGGAAGATTGGCATTCCTTATTTCGATTCAACAACGTACCAAGAGTTCCCTGATGTTGGGGAAATGATTGAATCTTCACCTTGGAATCAAAAGGATTGATATGGGTACGATCTAATCCATTATTGGAAATAAATCCCGAACCTGCCATATCATACCTTTTTACGGTATACGAAATAGTGGACTTTACTAACTCAATTCGGATGAAATCACGAAGCAGATCATTTGTCCTTATTTCAACAAAAGAAGCATGAACCTCTTCTTCTATAGAACTCTTTTTTTCTTGGTCCCAAGTCAATACTAAGCAAGCCCGAACTAATTGAATACTTGTGTGAGAAATTCCTCGAATTGACTTGCCATTTCCATAAAGTATATAATTGACAATTCGAAGTTGGACATTATCCTTTTCCTGCAAGAGATCCTGAGAGAAAAGTGTTGCTAAATTTATCCCATCAGCTATTTCATATGTGACTACGGGCCGAACCAAAACAAAATACTTTTTTTTGGTAGGTGTAATCCGTTGGACATAGATCCAATTTTTCAATTTTTTTAATCCTTTAGAATCTTTTTTTTCCATTCCTGGTGGTATCAAAATGCCACTGTGCCTAGATATTTTATCCACCTCTCCAGAAAAATGAATATCTCCAGAAAAGATTTTCAGTTCCATACTTTTTCTTTTTCTCTCCACTCGGACTAATCCACCTACTCGACTTCTTATATTTCTATTTAAAGCAAGTCGTGTATCTACTCCAACGATACTATTGTTCCGGACCATTATGGGCGAAGATCCGGGTAAGATATGCACTTCCTCGGGAATGAAAAAAAATCGATCTACTTTCATTTGCATTTGGTATTTCGGACTAAATTCTTTTGTTCCTCGATACTCAATCAAATCCTCTTTTTTTACGATTGAATCTACTTCGACAATCCCATATTTAGTAATTCCCGAACTGCTTCTTCTGTATCGCGGATCATCAAAATAAGCAAGAATACTATTTCTACGTAAAATACCATTTATAGGTATTTTAATCGAAATACCAAAACAGGGTATTAGTTTCTTTTCTTGTTCTTTATCATATTGTAAGGGAATCACAAATCTATTTCTTCGCTTTTTTGCCAAGGAATTCTCTTGACGAATAGAAGTAGAAGGCTCTATGAGATTCCAATGACCCTTGGATATGATTCGATAAGGTTTTGAATAGTCAAGAATTTCCCTATCTTTTTTAACAAGAGTCTCCAACAATTTATGTCTTACTTGATCATTAGTCAGTGAGAGATCAAAGATATATCTTTCTTCGAGAGAAAAAGAATGAGCATTCATTTGATCTTGATCCTTGTGGAGTGAAAAAGACACTATATTGGATCTGCATAGACCTCCTGCTAATATCCATAAATGACTTGTTTTTGGTAATAGATGAACATTACTATATGGATATTCGGGCGCATGATAGCCATCAGTACTCCAGTGCATTTCTCCTTCTGACTCAGAATAAATATGTTTTCGAACCCTCTCTTTAAAATGAAAAGTGGACGTTCCGGCACGAATCTCGGCAATCACTTGTTCTGATTCTACATATTGATCATTTTGAACTAAAATCAAGCTTTTTGTTGGAATTTTCACATTATGTAGAATATCTCGACTCTCAATAGTTACATACAAGTCTATAAAACATAGAAAAGCAGGATGCCCATGACGGGTACGTGTGGGATGAACCAAATCCTCATCAAATTTGATTTTTCCATTAGAGGGAGCTCGTACATGTTCGGCAGTACCACCTGTGAATACTCCGCCGGTATGAAAAGTTCTTAATGTTAGTTGAGTCCCCGGTTCCCCAATTGATTGACCCGCAATAATACCTACGGCTTCTCCCAACTCGACCAGGTCACCATGAGTAGGACTCCGGCCATAACATAATTGACAGATCCAAGATGTACTCCTGCAAGTAAAAGGGGTTC